TATTTTAGACCAATCCAATTTAGGATAGTTTCAAATTTGAAGTTTGATAGTTTTAATCTTAACTTATGGTCCAAAGCACTCTGAGAGTACAGAGAATACACCCCAGAGTCTGAGTTGCGCATAATACCTACTATTAGGCTAAGACCTAAAGACGTCTCACATGCAACTAGAACTAGAAAAATAAACAACCTATAGGCACTAGCCATTCCTTGACAACAAATTAATATAGCACCTAAACTAACACATACACCCTCTATTAAAATAAGGTACCTAAGAAAGTTAGAAAATTTTTTAAGTATTGCCCCAATAACCACCCAAAAAACCATAGTAAATAAAGCTATTGATGATTTCATATTTTAAAACTTTGTAATAAAAAAGAATACGCAGTAAATTCCTAAAATAAACGGCAGTAAGCTCTTTCAGGCTGCTATTATCAATTGATCATATCGAAACCGAGGGAAGGTGGCACGTGTTCAAATAAAAAAAAATGCAAAAATACCTACTTTTATAAACATTCAAACCCTTCCTAACACTGTCCACGTACATGCATTTTGGAAAAATCTCCACACCGTTACCAAACACATTAATAAAATTATACCGTACTCAGCAATAAACAAGCCAGCAAATCTCCCAGCAGAAAACTCAGTGTTAAAACCAGACACTAATTCTGACTCGGCTTCCACCAAGTCAAAGGGTGCCCGATTAGCCTCTGCTAAACAAATAGTAACTCATAGCGCAGCAACCGGAAGACAGTATAAGCTTCACCATGAAGACCACCCAGAGTCCGAAAGCGAAAAAAATCTCATTCCCCCACTAAAAAATATTACTGCTACCAAAGTGATTCTGAGACAAATCTCATAAGAAATAACTTGTGCAAAACCACGCACACCCCCTACCCTTGCGTATTTTGATCTTGAGGACCACCCGCTTATAATAGCAATATGGGCATTAACACTTCTAACGACTAAAAAAAATAAAATATCATTTCCTATCCCAGGTGAAACTCTATTACATGGAAAAATTTGCCAGCCTAAAAAACATAGCAATAAGGAAACGCAAGGAACTAAAAAAAATACAATTTTCGCAGAATTAGACGGAGGTACAAATTCTTTTGTAAAAAGCTTTATACCATCTGAAATAGGCTGCGCAAGCCCTCCAAGTCTAATCTTGTCAGGACCTAGCCGAATACCAAGAGAACTCAGACACTTACGTTCTATTAAAGTAAAGTAAGCTACACTTAATAAAACTCCTAAGTAAATGAGAATGGTAGTGAAAAACAAACATCTATTCATATTTTAGGTCTGAGAGGCTACGCCCCATCACGAAAATGCAAATATCGCCTTTTATACTTAAAGTACCAAACCTCCACCTTCACTTGCAAATTTGGGTTAGAGCCATTTCGACTATCTCGACAGCTTCAATGTCGCACCTTAACTTTAGGCTACTTAACCCATTTTACACAAAATTAAATACCTTAACTCTAATTAAACCAGATAAATTTTAATTTCTTTCGAAACCTAAATTCGACGTACTAAATATCATACTAACCTGGCTAGCGATTGCTTAAAATACAACTTGCTTAATTACTCTACTTTTGAAGAGTCCACTTAATAGTGCCTTCCATAAGCTCATAGTATAACCCCAATGACAAAATTAATAAAAACACTGCCAATGGGCTGCCCCCCATAGACCATACACTTAAATCTTGAAAACATGGAATTAGCAAAACAATCTCTACATCTCAAACTAAAAATAAAATTACTAAATGAAAAAATCGGGAAGAAAAATCACCTGGAATTTTTGGCCCTACAAAACCACATTCATAAGGCGATGATTTATCTCAATCATAAGAGTCTTCTTCAAGATTAACCAATCCTAATGACACTCTAATAGGAATTGCTGATAACGCTGTAACTAAAAGGATAAGTTCTAATCTCATTATAATTGTACTAGCTTGCATTTTCAAGCTCCTAAAGCACCAAAAACTTTTGTGCATAACTACACCTTAGTACAGTAACTAAGTAACCACTATGTAACAAACTTATTTAATATTCAACACGTCATCGACGTAATGTCATTTCTTCTGGCTTAGATATAAAAACCACTGCTACTATCACAATAAGAAGAATGGGTGCTAAAAATTGTACAACAAATCCAAAAAATGACATTGAGCTTATAGTACTTCTCCACATGATATTTAAAGGTAATCCAAAATAAGATATTGACGCTTGTGAATAAGACACAATTGTAACAGAAATGATATATATTCACCTATAAACACATCCATGAAAAAATCGCCCCTCTAGCTTTTTAGGGAAAAATGTAACAAAATACCCAATTACAGCTGTAATTCCTCTAATATAAACTATAAACGCGAGAAGTGAAAGAAAATCCCTGAGATTGAGACCGATTTCAGCCAATACACATAATCTAAGAATCATTCTATAAAAAAAGATACTTACAGGGAAAAGGGAGTTAATAATTAGCAAACCGAAAGTAAAGCATACAATTAATTTCATAATTTATTTTCTGCTTAAAAAGCAACAATAGCCGCTCTTCTTAAACCACCTGATCCAGCAACAGTTACTGGCGGAACCCCTCGTTGTGCTACATTGTGATTGCCAGCTAAGTAACTAATACCAAAGTGCCAAATTCCTTGAGGAATAGAAACTTCAGAACTACCATCAGTTTTAGGACTCATATACTCTGATCCTACCGCAGCAGTGTCAGAACATAAACTTCGTGAGATAGAGTCAGGAAGTACCATTCTATACGCCCCCTTAACTTCTTCCTCTTCGAAATAATCCGAAATACCACGTGCTCTTATAATAAGAATAAAACCAAGAAAAATAGCGGTATATGGCCTAATTCAAGCTTCCCTAGATGATGCCCCTTCAAAAAAGCAATTATTAATAGCTAAAGACGCTACTAACTCACCACCAATTAACCCAAAAATAACTGATAACAATCCAGGAAGAGAAAGCTTAAAAGACTCATAAGATCTAGATAAATCAAACTTTCTTGCAAAAGTAAAACTCACTAAGCTTTTCACAATTCGGGCAGAATAAAGTATAGTGAGCAGCACCCTTCTAACCATTAATACAGCAGCAGGCAAAGAGGTAATCCTATAAGAAACTGCAACAATCGACTCTTTAGATGCATACCCAGCAGTTCCTGGGATACCAACTAAAGACATGCTTCCAATAAGTAACCTTAAAAGTGCTGTTGGTGATAGTGAAGCTGTTGATCTACTAAACTTTATAAAGTATTGATCCCCAGTACCATAATTGATTAGAGATCCCACACTTAAAAATATGCCCGCTTTAAAAAATGCATGACAAAGCAAATGCATAAAAGCTAATTCAATTTCCCCCAATCCAAGCCTAAAAGCTATTAAACCAAGCTGACTTAAAGTTGATAGGGCAATGATTTTTTTAATATCGCTTTCTGTCACTGCACTATATCCCGCAATAACTGATGTTGTAAGTCCTGCACACACTAAAAATGTACATGCAATAGACGACTTCTCTCACATAATGTGAGAACGAATAAGAAGATAAATCCCAGCTGTTACAAGAGTCGATGAATGCACTAAAGAAGAGACAGGAGTCGGCGCCATTATCGCTGCAGGTAACCATCTTCTAAAAGGAATTTGAGCCCTCTTAGTAACACACCCCATAACAAATACAACTCTTCAACAATATGGCTTTATGTCCAACCTCAGGTCGCATGCCAAAACCATACCTGCAGTGCTACAAATTAACAAACCGTCGCCGACTCGATTAGTTAAAGCTGTCAATATTGCTGCATCAAAAGACTTTTTCCCATCATAAAACATAACCAGTAAAAACGAAGTAACACCAAGTCAGTCTCACCCTACAAGCACCATAGGTATTGAGCCAGAAAAGACTAATACAATCATAGAAAAAATAAAAGCATAAACTGTTCAATTAAACACTTTTAATGTGTCTTCTTTTATGTATGAATCTATAAAAAATCCAACACAAGAAGAAATTAAAAGAATAACAGCCGCAAAAGTCAAAGATATCCAGTCTAAACATATTTCTAAATTTAGTGATACTAGTGATACTGAGCCTAACTCTCAGCAAAACCATAAAATAATTTCATTAGACCCGAAATAACTAGCAATAGAACCTAAAATAGCCCTTAAACCTAATATTATAAACGAATTCAATACTACCATTAAACTTCAAGTAAACTAACCTTACTAATAACATTTTAAAATAATGCTGCCAAAATATACTCTAGGCTTTGAAGCTCACTAACCTATACCATAGCTCACAAGTCTCATTTAAATAATACCTCTGCTAATGGATAAAGTAAAAAATACAGTGCTTTTATATCTTTTAATATCACTTCGCCAAATAATACTTCAGTTTTATTTTTACTTTTTCTACTAGTTAACTGACAGTATAAGGAAAATCTATAAGCTCCACTTAAAACAAGATATAATGCTAATGGGATAAAAATCCAAGGTCACAACGCAACTGCAGATACAACAGATAAAACTTCCCTAATAATTACTGGACAAGGCGGCACACCTAAATTAGCCATAATCATCACTAATCAAAAAAATCCCAATGATGGAATAGCACGGACCCTTTCATTTATTGCCTTAATTTTACGTGAATGCACTAACTCTGAGCTGATTCCACATAAGACAAAAAGTCCCGAAGAAATAAATCCATGCCTTACCAGTATAATATATGCCCCAACTAACCCAACTTCTGTGCAACTAAATAAGCCAATAACAGGAAATGCCATATGAGAAACAGACGAGAAAGCAATTAGCTTTTTAACATCACTTTGTCGAATACACATCACCGCACCATAGACTCTACCATAGAGGGAAAGGGCAATAACAAAAATACCAAATGATTCCAATGTATAAGAAAAAAGTATTATTACACGTGTAATCCCATAGCCCCCTAATTTAAGTAGAATTCCTGCTAGAATAACTGAGCCTCCTACTGGCGCTTGAACATGGGCTTTTGGAAGTCATGTATGAAATGGAAACGCTGGGAGCTTAATCAAAAATCCTAAAAAACAAGCAAGCCAAAATAACCAATTAAAGTTCGTTTTAACCCTAATAAACCACATGAAACTAGAACCTGCATGCACCTCTATGCTAGTAAAAATTAATAGCAACGGAAATGAGCCTCCTACTGTATAAGCGGCAATATATTGGATTGATGGAACCCGCTCAAACTGCCCACCTCAAATTCCGATAATCCTAATTATAGGCACTAAAGTACTTTCAAATAAAACATAAAATATTGCTAATGTATTTACTATAAAACACTGAACTAATATAAAACATAATAGAGTGACTAAAACTCAGAATACATTAAATACCCCACGAAGATTTAACATTGCTCTTCTTACCAGAATTCTGATGCCGCACACTCACAGAGTCAAGCTAATTAATCTTCTTCTATAAATATCCACACAAAACAACTCACTTAACGACTCTCAAGACACACCACTTCCCCCCCAATACGTAAGGCTAAAGGCAGATCAAATGCCAAAGCAATTAATTATTGCAACAATTTGATCTTTTTTATTTAAAAACATCACACAAAAAGAACTTAAAACTATGAAAACTAACAATCTCATTATACCTAGAGCCTTGGCAAGACATCTTCAACGCCACAAGTTAACGCTTTATTTAAGCTATCTAAGCAATGGTTTGTAGCCTATCCTCAAATCATAGTTCATGAGTAAACTAATAATTTTAACTAACATAACAAGGCCAAACATATGGCACAATTTGGGCCGAAACCAAATGTGATAACTTTCACTTCTTGCTACACCCTGACTAACCTAAAACTATTTGATTATAAACTAATATAGCATTCTAAATCCCATTCCCATGAAAAGATTTCAAATAACACAACTAATATTTAAAACATTTTGACCCAAAGAACCTCTAGGAGTAAAAGCTTCCCGTATTCCAGAAGAAGCAGCAAGAGATGTTACCCAAATTCACACGATTAAATTTATAAGACTTCTAGCTAAAACGGCAAAGATTGCGATAGATGCACGCGCCTCTATCGCTACTTGAATTACTACAAACTTTGTACAAAAGTCAAGAAACGGAGGAAAACCAGAAAATCTAAGTGCAATAGAAAGAAATCCAGTCTTATAATACAGCGGTAATTCTGAACCTAAATCCTTTATAAGCTTACAATTTCCACTCCATAAAATAAAAGTTAAAAAAAATATCCTTACGCAATAAATAAAAGAGTAAAGATAGACTAAATGAAGGCCAAAACCCCTAGAGACTACTAAAAAACCAGTGTGGTTTACTGATGAATAAGCTAAAAATGATTTTACTGTGATAGCATTAAATATAGCTACTGGCCCATAAAGCATACTTCCAATTGCTATACCGTAAAAGATATATGCGCAAGCTGGAACGTCACTAAACATCGGCACACAAGCAACAACAAATACCTTTTGACCTGCCCCTACAACAAAAATACCTCCATAATGAAGATATATAAATCTACGCGCCACCCAAAAATGAAATGGCACCAAACCAAGTTTTAAAGAAAATCCCAAACACATTACAAATCTACATAACGAGTTTGCAGAAAACGCCCATTCAACAACTATACCAAATAAAATTATTACTCTACCAAAAAACTGGATAATAAAATAAGTTGCAACCCCAGTAAATCAAGATTTCTTTGGTCGCGACTCTGCTGATAAAAATGGAATTATAAAGATAGTTCTCATATCGGTTATTACCCACACCCAAAAAAGTGAAGATACAAACATTATTACAATTCTTGATATAATTCTTAATACCAAAAACACAATTATTCTTAGCAACTGCATATTTTAGCTACCCTTGCACACGCAATTAAGCTTTTTAGACACTCAAGAGAAAGGGCTCAAACCCCTATTTTGACGTTGTAAGCGTCATGTAATTAACTATTTATACTATCTCTTGACATAAACACATTTCATAATTTTTCAACTATATCCCTAATTACACTTTTAGATATTCTTAAAATTTCAATTTCTTATATTTCTTATACCCATCAAGCTAAAACTATACCTTATATCTTAATAGTTAATACTATAGTAACACGTTTATTTCTTCTCTAAAACTCTAGACCATTAATACATATCTTTACACCATTAAACTTTTATTATAACACTTCTACCTCATTCTTAGTATTTATAAAATTAAGCATACTTTACTATATATTTACACTTTATTTGTTTTCTTATTGAATTATTAGCTTAAACTGACTATAAATTAATGTGCGCTAAGTCGTTAAAAAATTTTTTATTACATAGGGAAAAGACATTTTATTTTTTTTACTTAAGCTGTTTTTTTTTCTATAAACTTATTGGTTAAAGCATAAGCTAAAAATAATTTATATTTTAAACAATCATAAAAATTCACGTCATGTCATAAAAAATTAAAAACAGCTTATTTAAAACACTAAAATCAAAACAACCCTAAAATAAATAAAATTTTTAAGTATTTTCTTACCCACTCGCCACTCATTAAAAAATTTAGACCTTCAATTCAAACACTTTGTTGCCGTATACGTTTTTTTCATTTACGAAAATCTTTTGTTTGGAAGACAAATGTACTGATAAATTGTACTAAAAACGTAGTAAAAGCTATTCAATAAAGGTATAATAAAAATAAAAACTCTTTAATAATTAGCTTCAAAAAAGCATGTCGATATGTCGATAGTATTAAACTATAAAATATATCGTGATTTTGGTATAATCACGATGTGTCTTTGTGCAGTTTTATTATTTCTGTTGAGGAAGTGGGGTAATTAAAAAATAATAATTCCACCTAATACTCAGGATCAGAAATCACCTCATACAGAAGTTACCGCATAACTAGTAATGTCCCTGATTAAAAGTACTAAAACTGTAATTGCTCGCATCATTTTCATAAGAAGAAAAGCATAAAGCTTTTACTTGACATTTAAATTATCCTGTATATTACTACCATCTTCTCTTTTTAAACTTTATTAACTACTTAAACTAGTCTTAATAGTTATAGGCTGATAAAACCAAATTAACGTGTTTTAAATAAACCCAGAACTTTAGCTATTTAAGACAAAACTAGTAAACAAACGTTATTTTAACTCAGTCCTGTTAACTAACAAACTAAGCATTTTGACTTTTGCACTTGTAGAGCACAGGTGTTGGGTGAAAATAAATCTTTGCCAAACCCAAAAATAAAGAACTTTGAACTAGCATAACAGCTATTTCTCAAATTAAAACAATTCAAATTAAGCTTGTGATGGATAACTTTACATACCCAATATACACTAATTTAAACCTGTACATCTTTGTTAATGAGTGACAAAGAATAGCCCCAACCAAAGCATTAGCTAGTATTCGAACTGTAAGAGTGACAGGGCGAATAACTGCCCTTAGCATAAGCAACGGAAAATAAGCAAATGACTTTATGACTGATTGCTTAAATTTAAGCGACTTTCTAAAAATTGACGCATCAATCTGTAAAATATTAACACTATAAAACATCCTTGGCATTAAACCAGCTACAATCTCTCATGAAGATAGTGACGGAAACCCTCATGGTAAAATTCTTACTAATACAAGTGTAATTACAAAGTCAAAAACTCAACTCCTTCCTTCTCTCACACCCTCTCCTAAAGAACTAAATCGTTTTCTTTTTCTGTGCATTCTTCCAACATACAATTTCTTATATATTCTCTGAGCGCTTCTTACACAAAACAAAATAGATGGGAGATTAATAAAATAAGCTATATAACTAAAACAAAACCCTAAAAAAAATAAAATTAAAATTATAAATTCAACTCTCATTACTTACATCGCAGCATTTTTACGCTCCTAAAGATTTACAATCTTTTGTACTGCTATTATACTATACGATGCCCTCTATTCTAAAGTTAAAAATAACTATTTATTTACTTTTATTTTGTTATTAAAAGAGCAAGTTCCCCTACCCTTACCATGTTACGACTTACCTCTCCTTTCGGCTAGGGTGACGGGCGATTTGAACGCACCGCAGTTGCGTCTTTTCAAAAAAACGAATTACTCTCTTTTTACTCCCAAATCCTTATATTCACTAAGAGAATTTCATCTCTAAAATCTTTATATGTCTAAATATTTGTCTCTCAGCTAACCCCTTGCCCATAAGGAGCACTTCGACCTGACCTAGCCTCGGTATGATTATTAATTACTTAAAATCCCAAGATTGGGCCTATTTTCATTTACTCACATCATAAGCTTTCGACGGCAGTACACTGCTTTCTATAGGGCAGGTAAGATATCACGCGGATCATCAGATTAAGCGCCAAGAGCCTCTGGATGGTTATGCGGAACCGCCAAGTTCTTCGAGTTTTAAGCAGTTACTCGTAGTACCCCTAGCAAACTATTAATTCAAATAAAATAGCTATACTTGACATTATGGAATAACCGGGTACCAAATCCGGGTCTATACCCATAACTTCGCAGACTCATCTTTACGCAAGTTTTGGACCTCCCGCAGGACTGAGATTTCACCCATAGTCCCTGCTGTATGTCTTGCGTTATGCATTTTGACTAACTGCCTCTAAGCTGCACCCTTATTAGCTCCTCGAGAGAGGGAGTGACCGCAGCTGCTGGCACCCTCTTTCGCTTCAATTTAGTTAGTTTTTTATTCGTTTCAAGCTAGAACTCATTGATTTCCAGATCTACCCACTTGAGTTGTGATTTCCTTCGCGTCATCATTAAAAACTTATGCTCCTGCTGCCAATTTTTCCTTTTAGGATACTTTAAGTTTCGGCTTATCACGTAAATCAGACTTTCACACATCACGAAATTATCCTACATTGTGTAATGTAAAAAACTCTGTAGCTAACATTATACCAGAACCAAATATTTTCTTTATTTACGCTTTTTCAAATCGGCCCTTATGCCTGATAATTACAACACTGACAGATTTATTGCGCTTCTTTATTCATAGCTCTTAAATTAAAGTATTTATACTGCTTAACTTCTTGTATTACCAAAATTCAATATTTGCATCTCTCAATTTTAAGCCCGCATTATGAACATAACTTTAGGCCATATATTAACGCTTAAAGAAAGGCGATTAATCGCATCTACTAGTTAACAGCTAGTTGCCTTATACTTGGGCTACTTTCTTAACTCTAAGTCAGTAAACTTAGCATAAGACTAACAAAATAACTTTGTCTTATTAATTTCATGTTATTACTAATCCCAGCATAATAATCAATCAAATGATATCTTAGATAGGTGAACGATTCTTTTAGCCTCATTTTTAAAAAATAATTCTTTTACTGTTAGAAAGACAAGTTGTTAAATACTCATAACAAAATGGGCAGCATAAACCCAATTTCTCTTTCTAAAAATTTGGTAATTTAGAAAGCACTTTTAAATCCAACCTTTAGCTAGACTTTTCACTTCTGACATACTGATTTAGTGAGCACCCTTTAACACACACCACACCCGACGTCAAAGCTGCACTTAAAAGCATTTCTCGAACAACCAGCTATCTTAAAACTCGAAGTTGCATATCACATCCTTAGCAAAGTTTATTCAAGAATTCATACATCGAATACCTCTTCTATTTTGCTTTCCTAAAAATCTTTTTATTTCGGGAGGTGCTTAATACAGCAAAATCTCTTGAAAGGCCATTATACTAAAGGTACTTTTTTCTAACGCTTAAAAACGATACTTCCATCTTGTCAGACAAAACTAAGAATAATGTTTCTAATGTTCCTATACTTCATTTTAAAAAAGTTTTTAAACTGCCGCTTATTGCCTACAATCTCTAGACCTTTTGGTACACTTAAAGCCCAATTTTTATTGGAAGTTAATGCTTCAAATGCATTTATCTACTTTCAAGATTAACTTTAAATAAAAGCTAGCTTTAAACATAAAGGCCAATTTCTTGAGCGTTTTAAAATTTGCAATTTCACGTTTTATATTAAACTACTTTATGTTAATTTAATTCCTAGTAAAGGCATATCTTAGAATCGAAAACCATTGTTTCACATTTGAGTTAAAAGCTCAACGCTCTTGTACTTAAGCTACAATTCCATAAATTATTTTAAATATTCGTTATTAAAAGAGCAAGTTCCCCTACCCTTACCATGTTACGACTTACCTCTCCTTTCGGCTAGGGTGACGGGCGATTTGAACGCACCGCAGTTGCGTCTTTTCAAAAAAACGAATTACTCTCTTTTTACTCCCAAATCCTTATATTCACTAAGAGAATTTCATCTCTAAAATCTTTATATGTCTAAATATTTGTCTCTCAGCTAACCCCTTGCCCATAAGGAGCACTTCGACCTGACCTAGCCTCGGTATGATTATTAATTACTTAAAATCCCAAGATTGGGCCTATTTTCATTTACTCACATCATAAGCTTTCGACGGCAGTACACTGCTTTCTATAGGGCAGGTAAGATATCACGCGGATCATCAGATTAAGCGCCAAGAGCCTCTGGATGGTTATGCGGAACCGCCAAGTTCTTCGAGTTTTAAGCAGTTGCTCGTAGTACCCCTAGCAAACTATTAATTCAAATAAAATAGCTATACTTGACATTATGGAATAACCGGGTACCAAATCCGGGTCTATACCCATAACTTCGCAGACTCATCTTTACGCAAGTTTTGGACCTCCCGCAGGACTGAGATTTCACCCATAGTCCCTGCTGTATGTCTTGCGTTATGCATTTTGACTAACTGCCTCTAAGCTGCACCCTTATTAGCTCCTCGAGAGAGGGAGTGACCGCAGCTGCTGGCACCCTCTTTCGCTTCAATTTAGTTAGTTTTTTATTCGTTTCAAGCTAGAACTCATTGATTTCCAGATCTACCCACTTGAGTTGTGATTTCCTTCGCGTCATCATTAAAAACTTATGCTCCTGCTGCCAATTTCTCCTTTTAGGATACTTTAAGTTTCGGCTTATCACGTAAATCAGACTTTCACACATCACGAAATTATCCTACATTGTGTAATGTAAAAAACTCTGTAGCTAACATTATACCAGAACCAAATATTTTCTTTATTTCACGTGGTGTCCTTTACTATTACATTAATATAATCGCATATTACTGCCAACAAATGCATCAATTTGAAGTATATAATTTTTTTTATTAATATTACTTTGTTCTAAAGCCCCTAAGTGAATAAGGAACTAGTGCTCCCAAAGCACTTATTTGAAATTAAACTAGCTTTAGTTTAAAGAGCACTCCCCTTTGTTTTTCCTCCTATTACTATACTTAGCCAGTACAACCTAAAGACTAGACAAATCATTAGAAATGTCTACCATAGGATTACAAGCCTGATGCCACACTACTCAAGACCAGTAAACTACAAAACTTCATAAAACTCTTCAAACAACTACTAATTTCATTAAGAAAGTTAAGAGCCCTTCCCTCTTAACTTAGTGTTTTCAAGACACTAATTCTTTTAAAGATACTTTCTTTTTAGCAGTAAGAACACTTGGTGTACCTCCGGGGCATGAGCCCGTTGACCTAAACTTGACCTACCTTACCAATATCTAACAGTTTCAGACCCCCAAAACCTTTATCTAGTTCGATTACAATTTTAATGTCTGTTTCAAGCTATGCACAAGACTAACTCGTATATTTTAAATCTTAAATTTAACGCACTTCTCTGCCAGCATAGCCGTGCAAATTAGCTAAGAAGGGAGCACAAAATCGAATTGCGCCAGCCGTAATTAGAAGTCACAGTGTAAGACCACTTATCCCTCCATTTGAAAAAGGGATTAAACCACTTTCGGATTATGAGACCGACGCCATAATATTTTAGACTACTTTTTCTATTAAATCAACCTATAAGACCTATCCCTCTAAAACCCTTGATTGTAAGATTCACAATCATTTAGAGAATAGTTCAGCTCTAACTACTTCTACACGAATTGGTATAAACCTGTGTAATGCACCACAAATTTCTGAACATTGACCTCAAAATACACCAGGTATCTCTACCTTAACACTTGACTCTCTTAATCGACCTGGGACAGCATCAGACTTTACACCAAAAGCCGGCACAGTTCAAGAATGTACAACATCAAATGATGTGGTTAAAATTCGACATCAGACAGAAAACGGAAGCACTATAGATTTATCAACTGTTAGTAATCGAGGCTCTCCCAATTTCAACTCATCTTCAGGCACTATATATGAATTATAAGAAACAACTGCAAAGTCTGTATATTCATACTCTCAATATCACTGATGCCCAATGCATTTAACAGTAACTAAAGGGGTTTCTAACTCAGATAGAACATATAAAAGACCCATAGACGGCCATGATAAGAAAACAAGAATTAAAAGTGGAACAGTTCCTCAAATCCGTTCAAGATTGTGGTCTGTGTTTATGTAAATAAATTGATGAGAGCCCCTACAACATAAAAATACGCTAAGTATCACAAATACGAAAATAAGCATCAAAACAACACAGTACATCCCGAATGCTCACTGAACTCGTATACTAGTAAAAGTAACACCATTTTGAAAATATATTTGACATCAATATCTCATAAAGACAGTACTCATATAAAAGTGTCTTTAGCACGACAAACTAACGTATTATTTGTTATACTAACTGTCTAATTATAATAGATATATCGCCAGCTAACACTTTATACCAAAATACATATTTATTTATATGTTTTAAAAGTAAATTTAGCCACATGCTTATACCACATAGAGGTTTCTCTTACACTCTTATTACCAAATCTTTCTTTTCTGGCTGAATGTATGCATATAACCATGACTCTCATTCTGCTTTAATTATTGGAATCATTACTAATATACTTAAATGTAAGATAGTACCAAACTGACCGGCTAGTACCCATCCTCCCGCAGGTTCCTGGGCACCAATAACAGTTAAAAATATAAAATTTGCAGCTCAAATTACAAATATTAATCGTGCTGGGGGGCAGACTTTTATACTTTGAAATTTTTCTCTACCTCTAATTATAGGAAATACAGCAATACCTACGATTGCAGCAAACATGGTAAAAACTCCTCCAGCTTTGTGAGGGATGGATCGCAGAATAGCGTATGCGTATAAAAAATATCATTCTGGCTTAATAACAGCAGGTGTTTTTATTTTGTTAATGGGTTGTCACTGCAAAGGATCAGCTGTCAAACTAGCAAAAGTAAATGTTATACCAACTAAACCCGCTAGCAACAATGCAAACCCTGCTAGGTCTTTGATAGAATAGTACGGGTGAAACGGAACTCTAAAATTTGTCTCATCTAATCCTAGTGGATTCCTAGAGCCGTTCATATGTAGAAGAAGAACATGAGCTAGTCTAAACCCCAAAATTACAAATGGTAGTAAAAAATGTAAAACAAAAACTCGTTTGAGAGTTACAGTAGTAATTACAAACCCCCCTTGAAATCAGTCTAACGCTCGAGCGCCCCCAGGAATAACTGTTATTATATTTGTAATTACAGTTAAACCTCAGTAAGATATGACCCCTCAGGGAAGAACATACCCTAAAAATCCGACTCCTATAGAAAGCAAATAAAGCGTTAGCCCACTATATCAGACATGTGGATTCTTCAAATATGCCCCAAAATAAACTCCACGGGCGATATGTATGTAAATTAATGCAAAAAACATAGACGCGCCACCTATGTGGAGTCTTCGAATAATTCATCCGTAATTTGCATCTCGTATAATATAATCCACGCTTATAACAGCAAGCTGCTCATCTGCGGTGTAGTTTATTGTTAGTAAAATACCAGTTAAAATTTGCGCTCCTAAGATCAAAAATAATATAGACCCTATGTTTCATCAGATACTCAAATTTGGCGGACAAGGATACTTCAGCGCATCATAATAATAAACAGCCCTTCTTTTATCAGAGCTATCTTCAGCTCCAACTCTACAGAACCCCTCAGTGCTCAGTATGTAGTCTATCTGAACGAGAAAAATTTACCCTCCTCAAGATTGAAAGTCTTGCATGCCTAATTACACCAGCTCAGATAAACTAGTGCGCATTTAAATTTCAGTTCCCATAAACATACAGATCTAAGGTTTACAAGACCCTTGTAATAAACTTATACTAAAACTGAAAGTATTGGAGAAAATTTCTCGTATTCTTTGACATCAACAAAGCCCATATAACTCTGGCACAATACTTTAAGACCCTCAAATATAGATAATAAAAAACAAACCGAGTCACACGATATCAACGAAATGCCAGTATCAAATAGCTAACGTCAATGCGACATGATGTTCAGAAGAAAATTGTAGAAGCATTATACGAATAAAACAAAATAAAAGACCACAAGTTCCCCCAATTACATGCAAGCCATGAAGACCCGTTAATATAAAAAAACATCTCCCATATACGCCGTCAGAAATTGAAAATCTAGATCAAGCATATTCTTCATATTGATTTTTGATAAATATCACAGATAGCCCTAGAGTAGCAATGTACGTTGCTGCCGCTAACCAAATATCTCCCCATTGTAAATAGTGATGTCTTAGGGTGATACTTGCTGAAGATGCCACTAATAATGCTGTATTATGCAATGGTACCTTCCTTCAGTCTAAACACTCCAACCCGACTGGCGGTCAACAACATCCAATCTCAACAGAAGATGATAAAGCTCTGTGGAAAAACGCTCAAAAAAATGAGAAAAATAACATTAACTCCGAAATAAGAAACAAAATGAAACCTAAAGTAAGACCTGACTGAACTTTTTCAGTATGAAATCCTTGAAATGTTGCTTCGTTAATAATATCACGCACCCATCTATAGAAAGTCAACACAAAAAGAGGAATACCTCAATATAAATTGTCAAACCTAATTTGATTAACTCAACAAATAAATATAGCTGCAACTCCTCAAAGATTTGCGCCTATAATTATTGGCCATGGTCTGGGATCCACAACATGATATGGAGTACGAACAATAGCTTTATGCCTATATCTACTTTTTAAAAAAGAAGCTGAAAGGCTTCTTCTTGTACTTACTAAAATTTTATTAACCCTCTTCATTTTTATTAATGCTCATAAACACTCTAAACTTGGGTCTAAACTACCCCTTAAATGTACTTACATTACCAGCTAACTTCATATCATTTTAAAGTTTAAGTTTTTAAAACTTATTAACATATTAAATTTTTATTCTAAAATTTATCTGGATTTATTCTTTCCAGTCTCAACGGTCCTTTCGTACATGCCAAGATAAGTTTATATAAAGCAGATAGAAACCAACCTGGCTCACGCCGGTCTGAACTCAAATCACGTAGGGTATTAAAGGTCGAACAGACCTACTCTCAAAGCCTCTACGCCTTGAAGCTATCATCCCTGATTCAACATCGAGGTGCCAATCCCTTTAGCCAATACGAGCTCTACTAAAGGATTAGCCTGTTATCCCCGGCGTAACTTCTCCTATGATCGAATATAATCGGGTCGAATCCGGAAAGAACTAATTATTCAGAAAGGTTAGACTTACTTTCTAGGCGCCCCACCTAAAAATCTTTTACTTCTGAATAAAGTTAATTTTCAAAGTTGCACGGGGTCTTTTTGTCTAACTTTTAAATGAAGGTATCTTCACCTTCAGTACAATTTCAATAAAAAATTTAGAGACAGTTAAACCCTCGTTAAACCATTCATGCAGGCCTACAATCAAAAGGCAAGGAATTTCGCTACCTTAGCACCCTCACGCTAGGGCGGCCGTTTACAGTAATATTTCGCACTGGGCAGGTATTGCTAAAAGTCTTTCTCTTCTAGTGATGTTTTTGTTAAACAGGCGAGGTTTGGTATTTGCCGAGTTCCTTTAAATATTTTTTTACTTATATTTCTATTAACTTATAATTACTAATAGATGTTATAAAACTCAGCACTGTAAATACTGAAACCGCAAGTAATTCATTAAAAATTTTTTACGGCCACTCCAATAATATAACCCAAATAGAAACACAAATATAGTAATTTTATGAAATGCTAATGTTAACAAAACTTAGTCATTTTTGCTAACTCATCTCCTGCATGTTTAGGAAGTCTAGAAACAACAGCCCACTCAGGAGATCTAGATGTATTTCGCACCGAGACAACTGGTCGTTGAGCAATAAATGACTCCCATAGCAAGAACACAAAAAATAGTAATGAACCAGTACTTAAATGAGATCCAAATGTAGACACTTTATTTCAAAATCAAAAATGGTCAGGATAATCAACTACTCGACGAGGCATTCCAGCTAAACCTAGAAAATGGTGCGGAAGAAACGCTGCATTAACGCCTAAAAATATAGCTAAAAAGTGACTTTTTAATTTTTGCCGATGCATTATTACCTTAGCAACAAGTGGGAACCAGTGAGTGAACCCAGCCAAAATCGTAAACACTGCCCCCATTGATAGAACATAGTGAAAGTGCCCAGTTACAAAATAAGTATCGTGAAGAGTGACATCTACTGAAGCTCTAGATAAAATTAGTCCAGTAAGACCCCCAGTTGTAAAAAGAACAATAAAACCAGTAGACCACAATATAGGCGCCTGAGTTGACACTTTAGAACCTAACATTGTACTAATTCATGCAAATACTTTAATACCGGTAGGCACCGCAATAATGACAGTGGCTGCCCTGAAATAAGCACGCGTGTCAATATCTATTCCAGCTACAAATATATGGTGCCCTCAGACAATAAACCCTAAAAACCCAATATTAAGTATAGCATAAAATATTCCTATATTACCGTATGCAGTCTTTTTACTTGACCAAAAACACAAAACATGAGAAATCATTCCAAACCCAGGAAGAATAAGAACATATACCTCAGGGTGTCCAAAAAATCAAAATAAATGCTGAAATAAAACAGGATCACCACCCCCAACAGGGTCAAAAAAAGATGTATTAAAATGTCGATCAGTCAAAAGCATAGTAAGACCCCCCGCCAATACTGGAAGAGTAGTCAAAAGCAAGAATGACGTAACCTTAATAGATCATGGAAATAGCGCTAACAAATGGCCCCCAACAGATCGTATGTTTCTAATAGTTACTATAAAATTAATTGACCTAAAAATAGATCTAATACCAGCTAAATGCAGGCTTAAAATTGCAAGATCTATACAGACTCCATGATAGGAGTAAGTGGATAAGGGTGGATAGATTGTCCATCCTGCCCCAACTCCACTTTCCACAAGATTAGATATAAGCATAAGATAAAGTGACCCTGGTAGAACCCAAAATCTAAATGCATTTAATCGAGGAAACTGTATGTCTGCTACTTGAAGCATTAATGGAATAAGCCAGTTACCAAATCCCCCGATTATTACTGGCATAACAAAGAAAAAAATTATAACCAATGCATGACTAGTTACGACTGCATTATAGGTTACAGGGTCTAAAAACTTAGCTCCAGGATTATATAATCTTCAACGAATAAGAGATCTGAACCTAGTTCCTGCAAGAACCGCTCAGAATCCAAATACTATGTAAAACCTCCCAATATCCAAATGATTTGTTGATATAAATGTCCCTCGCTTTTCAAAAAGAAGAACTGGACAAGGGATAAACACTTTTAAAGGGAAAAACCTCTTAAAAAATTCTTTAATTCCCGGTGAAATCAT